CCAACTCAAGATATGCTTATTGGGCTCTATGTATTAACGAGTGGGAATCGTCGGGGTATTTGTGCAAATAGATATAATCCGTGGAGTCGAAGAAACTATCAAAATGAAAAAGGGAATGATCCTAATTATAAGTATATGAAAGAACCCTTTTTTTGTAATTCCTATGATGCAATTGGCGCTTATCGTCAAAAAAAAATAAATTTAGATAGTCCTTTATGGCTCCGGTGGCAACTAGATCAACGCGTTGTTGTTTCTAAAGAAGTTCCCATCGAAGTTCACTATGAATCCTTGGGTACCTATCATGAGATTTTTGGGCACTATCTAATAGTAAGAAGTGTAAAAAAAGAAATTCTTTTTATATACATTCGAACAACCGTTGGTCATATTTCGTTTTATCGAGAAATTGAAGAAGCTATACAAGGATTTTATCGAGCCTGCTCATATGGTACTTAACCATATCGTATCTAGCTTAATCACTCTATGATACCAATGGAATTCGGCTCGTACGAGTTCAACTAGGATCATAGTTCGTGAATTTATACGCGAATTAAGATCGAGAAAAGGAAGTTTTCCAATCACTAACTTAAACCCATTCATTGTCGAATCCCACTCAGCGGAATATGGAGGTACTTATGGCAGACGGGGCGAACCTGGTCTTTCACAATAAAGTAATAGATGGAATTGCCATGAAACGACTTATTAGCAGATTAATAGATCATTTTGGAATGGCATATACATCACACATCCTGGATCAAGTAAAGACTCTGGGTTTCCAGCAAGCCACTGCTACATCTATTTCATTAGGAATTGATGATCTTTTAACAATACCTTCTAAGGGGTGGCTAGTCCAAGACGCCGAGCAACAAAGTTTGATTTTGGAAAAACACCACCATTGTGGGAATATCCACGCGGTAGAAAAATTACGTCAATCCATTGAGATATGGTATGCTACAAGTGAACATTTGCGACAAGAAATGAATCCTAATTTTAGGATGACTGACCCTTATAATCCAGTTCATATGATGTCTTTTTCCGGAGCTAGAGGAAACGCCTCTCAGGTACACCAATTAGTAGGCATGAGAGGATTAATGTCGGATCCACAAGGGCAAATGATTGATTTACCTATTCAAAGCAATTTGCGCGAAGGACTCTCTTTAACAGAATATATAATTTCTTGCTACGGAGCCCGTAAAGGGGTTGTGGATACTGCTGTACGAACATCAGATGCTGGATATCTCACGCGACGACTTGTTGAAGTAGTTCAACATATTGTTGTACGTAGAAGAGATTGTGGCACTATCCGAGGTATTTCTGTGAGTCCCCAAAACGGGACGATACCAGAAAGAATTTTTATTCAAACACTAATTGGTCGTGTATTAGCAGACGATATATATATGGGCCCCCGGTGCATTGCCGCTAGAAATCAGGATATTGGGATTGGACTTATCAATCGGTTGATAACCTTTCGAGTCCACCCAATATCTATTCGAACTCCCTTTACCTGTAGAAGTACATCTTGGATCTGTCGATTATGCTATGGCCGAAGTCCTACTCACGGTGACCTGGTCGAGTTGGGAGAAGCTGTGGGTATTATTGCGGGACAATCCATTGGAGAACCGGGTACTCAACTAACATTAAGAACTTTTCATACAGGCGGAGTATTCACGGGGGGTACTGCAGAACATGTACGGGCCTCTTCTAATGGAAAAATAAGATTCAATGAGGATTTGGTTCATCCCACACGTACACGTCACGGCCATCCTGCCTTTCTATGTTATATAGACTTGGCTGTCACTATTGAGAGTGAAGATATTATACATAATGTGAATATTCCACCAAAAAGTTTTATTTTAGTTCAAAATGATCAATATGTAGAATCAGAACAAGTGATTGCTGAAATTCGCGCGGGAGCATCTACCTTGAATTTTAAAGAAAAGGTTCGAAAACATATTTATTCTGACTCAGAGGGAGAAATGCACTGGAGTACCGACGTGGACCATGCACCTGAATTTACATATGGTAATGTTCATCTCTTACCAAAAACAAGTCATTTATGGGTATTAGCAGGAAGTCCACACAAACCCGCGGTGGCCCCGCGTTCGCTCCACAAGGATCAAGATCAAACGAACGCTCATTTTATTTCTGTCGAACAAAGGTCTATTTCGAACTCTTCAGTTACCAATGCTCACACGATCCACCCATTTTTGAGTTCGGATCTTTCTAGTAACAAAGGGGATAGGATTCGTGATTATTCGGAACTTAATCGAATCGTAAGAACTTGTCATTCTAATCTCATATATCCTGCCAAAAATTCCGATTTATTGGCAAAGAGGCGAAGAAATAGATTAATCATTCCATTTCAACCGATTCAAGAACGAGAGAAAGAGTTAATGCCCCCTTCAGCAGGTATCTCTATTGAAATACCCAGAAATGGTAGTTTCCGTAGAAATAGTATTCTTGCTTTTTTTGATGATCCTAGATACCGAAGAGAGAGTTCGGGAATTACAAAATATGGGACTGTAGAGGCGCATTCAATCATAAAAAAAGAGGGTTTGATTGAATATCGAGGAATCAAAGAACTTAGAGCAAAATACCAAATGCAAGTAGATCGGTTTTTTTTCATTCCTGAGGAAGTACATATCTTACCACGAGCTTCTTCCATAATGGTACGGAACAATAGTATCATTGGAGTAGATACACAAATCACGTTAAATACAAGAAGCCGAGTAGGCGGATTGGTCCGAGTAGAGAAGAAAAAAAAAAAGATTGAACTAAAAATCTTTTCGGGAAATATCCATTTTCCCGGAAAAACAGATAAAATATCCCGACACAGGGGTATTTTGATGCCTCCGGGAAGGGGACAAACAAATTCCAAGGAATCGGAAAAATTCAAAAATTGGATCTATGTCCAACGAATCACACCTACTAAGAAAAGGTCTTTTATTTTGGTTCGACCCGTAGTTACATATGAAATAACGGACGGTATAAGTTTATCAACACTTTTTCCCCAGGATCTGTTGCAGGAAAGGGATAAGGTGCAACTTCGAGTTGTCAATTATATACTTTATGGAAATGGCAAGCCTATTCGGGGAATTTCTGACACAAGTATTCAATTAGTTCGGACTTGTTTAGTATTGAATTGGGACCAAGAAAAAAAAAGTTCTTCTGTAGAAGAGGCGCGCGCCTCCTTTGTTGAAGTAAAGACAAATGGTATGATTCGAAATTTCCTAAGACTCGATTTAGTGAAATCCACTATTTCGTATGCCGGAAAACGAAATGATCCGCCAGGTTCAGGATTGCTTTCTGATAATGGATTAGATCGTATGAATCCATTTTTTTCCATTTACTCAAAAGCAAGGCTTCAACAATCATTTAGCCAAAACCATGAAACTGTTCGTACGTTGTTGAATAGAACGAAGGAATGTCAATCTTTTCTTATTTTGTCATCAGCCAATTGTTTTCGAATGGGTCCATTCAAGGGTCTTAAATCTTACAAAGAACCCGAGCCTATAATTCAAATTAGGAATTCGCCGGGCCCTTTTGGAACAGCCCTTCAAATTGCGAATTTTTCTTCATTTTACCGCTTAATAACTAAAAATCCGATCTTGGTAACTAACTATTTGCAACTTGACAATTTAAAACAACCTTTTCGAGTAATGAAATATTATTTAGTCGACGAAAATAGGAATATTTATAATCCCGATCCAGTAAGTAGCATTATTTTGAATCCGTTCAAATTGAATTGGTATTGTCTTCATCCAAATTTTTGTGAAGATACCCGCACAAAAATAAGTCTTGGACAATTTCTTTGTGAAAATGTATGTATAGCCAAAAAAGGGCCACACTTAAAGGCGGGTCAAGTTCTAATTGTTCACGTTAACTCTGTAGTAATAAGAGCAGCAAAGCCCTATTTGGCCACCCCAGGAGCAACAGTTCATGGCCATTATGGAGAAATCGTTTATGAAGGAGATACGGTAGTTACATTTATATATGAAAAATCGAGGTCTGGTGATATAACGCAAGGCCTTCCAAAGGTGGAACAAGTCTTAGAAGTTCGTTCTCTTGAGTCAATATCGATAAATCTCGAAAGGAGGATTGGTGCTTGGAATGAGCGTATAACAGGACTTCTTGGACTTCCGTGGGGATTCCTGATTGGCGCTGAGCTAACTATAGCGCAAAGTCGTATCTCTTTGGTTAATAAGATCCAAAAGGTTTATCGATCCCAAGGTGTACAGATCCACAATAGGCATATCGAAATTATTGTACGTCAAATAACATCAAAAGTCTTGGTTTCAGAAGATGGAATGTCTAATGTTTTTTTACCGGGGGAGCTGGTTGGATTATTGCGCGCGGAACGCACAGGACGTGCTTTGGAAGAGGCGATCTCTTACCGAGCCGTCTTGTTGGGAATAACGAGAGCTTCTTTGAATACTCAAAGTTTTATATCCGAAGCTAGTTTTCAAGAAACTGCTCGGGTTTTAGCAAAAGCGGCTCTCCGGGGCCGTATCGATTGGTTGAAAGGCCTAAAAGAAAACGTGGTTCTGGGGGGAATGATACCCGTTGGGACCGGATTCAAAGGATTAGTACACCGTTCAAGGAAACATAAGAACATCCCTTTGAAAAACAAAAAGAAGAACCGATTCGAGGAGGAAATGGACGATATTTTGTTTTACCACAGAGAATTTTTTCATTCTTGTGGTAAAACAAAATATCAATGATACACCAAAACTCTAGTTTAGCTAATTTAAGAACGGATTCTTCCTATTTATCTGTTCTGTATTTCTTATGGGTATTTTTTTAATTAAGAATAATTAAGAATAGAAAGGAATTAATGGTTTGAATTGTGTATCAATGGCCAATTCGACGCCGAAGAGAAGGTTCCGTCGGAACAATTTTTTATTTCGGGATACCTCATCTCTTAAAAAAAAAAAGAGAAAGTGTGAGTAGAAATGACAAGAAGATATTGGAACATAAATTTGGAAGAGATGATGGAAGCGGGAGTTCATTTTGGCCATGGTACTAGGAAATGGAATCCTAGAATGTCGCCTTATATCTCTGCAAAGCGTAAAGGTATTCATATTACAAATCTTACTAGAACTGCTCGTTTTTTATCAGAAGCTTGTGATTTACTTTTTGATTCAGCAAGTAAAGGAAAACAATTTTTAATTGTTGGGACAAAAAATAAAGCAGCTGATTTAGTAGCATGCGCTGCCATAAGGGCTCGGTGTCATTATGTTAATAAAAAATGGCTTGGGGGTATGTTAACGAATTGGTCCACCACAGAAACGAGACTGCATAAGTTCAGAGACTTGAGAATGGAACAAAAGGCGGGAAGACTGGCCTGTCTTCCGAAGAGAGATGCAGCCATGTTGAAGAGACAATTATCTCACTTGCAAACATATCTGGGTGGTATTAAATATATGACAGGGTTACCGGATATTGTAATCATCGTTGATCAGCAAGAAGAATATACAGCCCTTCGAGAATGTATTACTTTGGGAATTCCAACGATTTGCTTAATCGATACAAACTGTGACCCCGATCTTGCAGATATTTCGATTCCGGCGAACGACGACGCTATAGCTTCAATCCGATTAATTCTCACCAAATTAGTAGTCGCAATTTGTGAAGGTCGTTCTAGCTATATAAGAAATCCTTGATTCATAATAAAGATTCATAAAAAAGCATGACTTTAGTGAACTCTATAATTGAATTCGAATTAAATAGAGTAGCCTCGGTTAGGATTCCTGAATATAAAAAAGGGTATACAAACAAATAACTGGGGGTGTGGTGTGATTAGTTGGTATTATATACGATTGCGGTAGACAAGTCGAGAAAGCAATGGTTGAATCAAAATAATATTTTTTTAAGGTTATATTTCTGTCAGAGGACAATATGAACGTTCTATCATGTTCAATCAATACACTAAAGGGATTATATGATATATCCGGTGTAGAAGTCGGCCAACATTTCTATTGGCAAATAGGTGGTTTCCAAGTCCACGGCCAAGTACTTATTACTTCTTGGGTTGTAATTGCTATCTTATTAAGCTCAGCCACCGTAGCTGTTCAGAATCCACAAACCATTCCGACTGGCGGTCAAAATTTCTTTGAATATGTCCTTGAATTCATTCGAGACGTGAGCAAAACTCAGATTGGAGAAGAATATCGTCCTTGGGTTCCCTTTATTGGAACTATGTTTCTATTTATTTTTGTTTCTAATTGGTCAGGGGCTCTTTTACCTTGGAAAATAATACAGTTACCTCATGGGGAGTTAGCCGCACCTACAAATGATATAAATACGACTGTAGCTTTAGCTTTACTCACGTCAGTAGCATATTTCTATGCAGGTCTTGCAAAAAGGGGTTTGAGTTATTTTAGTAAATACATTCAACCAACTCCAATTCTTTTACCTATTAACATATTAGAAGATTTCACAAAACCTCTATCCCTCAGTTTTCGACTTTTCGGAAATATATTAGCCGATGAATTAGTCGTTGTTGTTCTTGTTTCTTTAGTACCTTTAGTAGTTCCTATACCTGTCATGTTTCTTGGACTATTTACAAGTGGCATTCAGGCTCTTATTTTTGCAACTTTAGCCGCAGCTTATATAGGCGAATCCATGGAGGGTCATCATTAATTCAGTTTCGAAAGAGTCTTTTTTCTTAGAAAAAGTAAATAAATATATGTTTCAAGAGAATCTCCTTAGGGAACATCCTTGTATTCTATAGTAATAGAAAGTAATAGCAAAGGGATTTGGAAGGGTGGGTGGTTAGTATTTAGTATAGAAAGGCCGAGCTAGTTATATGGAATCGAATGGCTAAAAGATTCTAGAATCCAATTTAATTTAAGGCAGAATACTGGGTTTACGTTATGGAAGAAAGGCATGTATATTGGATATTAGATATTGACTAGTTATATATGAACTAATATTAAGTATTAAGCCCTAATTTAATTAATTTAATTAATAGAGGAGTCTTTTTTTTTATGTTTTTTTTTATTTTCCTTATGAGAATGAATAAACAAAAAAATCAAGAAAGGGTCGAAGAATTCAAAGAATGGTTAGAAAGAAGGAAATGATAAACTCAAGTTGTATAGATTCAGGAAAGACTTAACAAATAGGAACTAAAACAAAGAAAGCCCTTCTGATGATCTGCTGGAATAGTAGTATTTCAATTCGGAGTTCTTACTGACTTCGACTGGCTGAATCTTAGTCGATGGAATAATTAAGTCATAATTTATTCGTTTATTGTATCATTAACCATTTCTTTTTTTTGTGCAAGGAACTTATCATATCATGAATCCACTTATTTCTGCCGCTTCCGTTATTGCTGCTGGATTGGCTGTAGGGCTTGCTTCTATTGGACCGGGAGTTGGTCAAGGCACTGCTGCAGGGCAAGCTGTAGAAGGTATTGCTAGACAGCCCGAAGCAGAGGGTAAAATACGAGGTACTTTATTGCTTAGTTTGGCTTTTATGGAAGCTTTAACAATTTATGGGTTG